TCGTAATTGATCTGATCCTGCAATACCTTTTCCTTTATTTACATTTACTTTATTTGATTTGTTTCAGTTTTACGCATCAAATGAAATAGTAGGTTCATTCATATAGTATCTCAAACGAGAGGTATTATAAGGTCCCTTTTTATTCTAAAATAAAATCTAATCGATACGATTAAAAAAAAAGATTAAAATAGAAATGATTTTTCTAATTTTGTTCCATATGAATTCAAAGAAAGTTTCATTTTTTGAATGAAGTTACATGACGTCTTTCTTACTTATTATTATTTTCTATTTTAATATTAGTTTACTCAAGAGTTGTCTAATGAATCCCGCGATTCGGAATCACGGGATGGGTAGATGTTACAAATGATTAATTGATTTCTTTTTTTACCCCGCTCCTTCTCTCTTTTTGTTAATACTGTCTATAATGATTGCTGAGTTAACAACTGTCACGTGAACTTATTCTTTCATTTCAATTGGTATTTTTTCTTAGTATCTTTCAAAACTTGAAACTTAGGAAAGTGCTTTATAAGCATATGTATAAAAAGAACATATTTCATTTAGCCCCTTCATCTTCATGCTTACTATAACTAGTTTTTTCGGTTTTCTACTAGCGGCTTTAACTATAACCGCAGCTCTATTTATTGGTCTGACCAAGATACGACTTATTTGAAATTAATTGCATGAATACAACTCATAAAAAGAAATCTTTTTGTAAGTATTCATATATTCTATAGTTCCTTACCGCATCAATTTCGAATTAGTGGTCATTGAGAGATTGATGGACAATCCGGATTAATATTTAGGGACAGATATTACCTCTCCTTTTTCCCTTTCAAACAAATTGAAATGATTGAAGTTTTTCTATTTGGAATTGTCTTAGGTCTAATTCCTATTACTTTAGCTGGATTATTTGTAACTGCATATTTACAATACAGACGTGGCGATCAGTTGGACTTTTGATTAATTAACATCTTTTTTTTATTGACCTCCTCTTTTCTTTAATTCACGGGAGGTCAAATTCAGATTCCTGTTCCATTTTTTGAGTGTCATTTTCGGCTTAACCTAACCAAGTAACCAAGACCCGAATCACGCTCTGTAGGATTTGAACCTACGACATCGGGTTTTGGAGACCCACGTTCTACCGAACTGAACTAAGAGCGCTTTCTTATCACAATAGATAAGACTAGAAGGAAGAGTATTTTGTTTTGTAACCCCAATACGTCTTGTATGCATATAGTATATCATTTTCTACTATAAAAAAAGATTATGTATGCACGATTTTAATCGATTTCATTACTTCTCCTCTGAGCAGTAATAGGTAGGGATGACAGGATTTGAACCCGTGACATTTTGTACCCAAAACAAACGCGCTACCAAGCTGCGCTACATCCCTATCAATTGGTCTACAGTGTCATTGTAGAGAATCCTTGTCTTGTTTTCCAAATCCTCATTTTTTTATATCCATTGATATACATACAAGTTATCTTGCAATTTATTCTTTTTTTTTTGTCTCATATAAGATATAATAATAGTAGAAGGTTTATATATCTAATATATATTCTAATAGATATTATCTAATCTTTATTCTTAGATAATATATATCTAAGAATATCTTAATAATATATATTATGAAATATATGAATATGAAACCCATCGTAAAAAAAACTCAAAAATGAAGGTTTTTTTGGAATGCTCAGATAAAAAGGGATGTATTTTTCGGTTTTCAGAAAGGGAAAATCTTATCTACCGAATCGGTGTACATTTCAATTGGAATTAGGAATTCCGTGTACAAATACAAGCGGTCCTTAACTACTTACATATACAGCTGATCATATATGTATTAACATTATACATTACAAAAAAGAATAAAGAAGGAGGATTTGAAATGCGAGATCTAAAAACATATCTTTCCGTGGCACCGGTACTAAGTACTCTATGGTTCGGGGCTTTAGCAGGTCTATTGATAGAGATCAATCGATTATTCCCGGATGCGTTGACATTCCCTTTTTTTTCATTCTAGTTATTGACATGGGAAGGGGTGAAGAAGATTAGAGAGAGAATCAAAAGATCTGTGACTAATCCCTCCCCCTCTTTTCTTTTAGATAAAATAGAATTACTTACAATTAAGTAAAATAAAGAAGATAAGTAGAATAAAGAAAAGAGGAAAGAGAAATCAAAAAGTAGATTCAACCTCGTCGAAATTCGGGTTCTTCAATTCAATTGATAAATAATCTAGTGAAAACGGAAATCGAAATGTGTCTAAGACAAGAATATCATACAAGATAGTCAAATGAAATACTATACTTCGACTTAGAATAGAATTCTATTCTAAATAGAACTGAATAGAGTTCGAAATCATTATTTTAATTAATAGTAATATTTATTTACTATTACTTATTTTGGGTTGTGATTGCAACGAAATAATCTTTCAAAATTTCGAGTTAGCAACTTCTATTTATTTTTGATTTTTTTTTCTTCCTTTTTCCCTTTAAATCGGAAAATCGAAGAGTTGGTTGAATCAAAAACTCATCAAAAACTTAAAGAAAGGGGGTTCATGGCCAAGGGTAAAGAAGTCCGCGTAACGGTTATTTTAGAATGTACTAGTTGTGTTCGAAAGGGTGTTAATAAAGAATCAACGGGTATTTCCAGATATATTACTCAAAAGAATCGCCACAATACTCCTAGTCGATTAGAATTGAGAAAATTCTGTCCCTATTGTTACAAACATACGATTCACGGGGAGATAAAGAAATAGATCGAATCAAGGTGTCTGTGTGTCACTTTTACAGGGAACATGAAAAGGGACATATTCTATATACTATATTATTATATAGAAATACCTTATTTAGAAATACCATATTAGGTATAGAGCTAGATATATATGTATCTCTTAAATCTATAATAGAACTTAAAAATAGAACTTCAATTCAAATAAAATATTAATATAAAAAAGAAATAAATATAAAAGAAAACCAAATCAAATCATCTTTTTTAATCCTAAATCGTTTTTGATGAGATTGAAATAGGGTTTTCGGGATAAGGAATAAACAAACCATGGATAAATCCAAGCGATTCTTTCTTAAATCCAAGCGATCTTTTCGTAGGCGTTTGCCCCCGATCCAATCGGGGGATCGAATTGATTATAGAAACATGAGTTTAATTAGTCGATTTATTAGTGAACAAGGAAAAATCTTATCTAGACGGGTAAATAGATTGACCTTAAAACAACAAAGATTAATTACTATTGCTATAAAACAAGCTCGTATTTTATCTTTGTTACCTTTTCTTAATAATGAGAAACAATTTGAAAGAGGCGAGTCGACCGTCAGAACTATTGGTCTTAGAACCAGAAATAAATAAAAAATAAGCTTACTCTTCAATTGAATCCAAATTCCAATTTGAACTCAAACACAGATTGATGTTTTGTTCGAAAAATTCGAGGATCCAGATTGGATTGTCGTATTGTAAGAAAAAAACAAGAATGGGGAAGAAGAAATTTTTGGTTATTGACTATTCGGCGTGTTCACTCATTTTATTTTGAGCGACTTTATCATATTCTTTTTTTCATATTAATTTCTACTCTACCTTCCCGGAGTTCATTCTCCAGCGAAACTCCATTTAAAATATTGTGTCGGATTCCTTACAATTTACTTATTTTATGATTTCATTGGAAATCATAAAAAGACAATTCCTATTTAATATAGCTATTTGTGCAAGTATTTTACGATTCAGAAGCAACTGTCTCTTGTACAGATTGTGTATTAATCTGCTATAACTATAGCATACCCCATTCTCGCGAATTACTGCATTTATTCGAGTGATCCACAAACGACGAAAATCTCTCTTTTGCCTATCTCTATCTCGATGAGACGAAACCAAAGCTCTTATTTTCTGTTGAATAATTGTTCGAGTAAGTCTTGAATGAGCCCCCCGAAAGCTTGATGCAAATAAACGAATTTTTGCTCTACGTCTCCGAGCTATATATCCTCGTCTAATTCTGGTCATTGATTAAATGAATTTTAATGAATAACTAATTGATTTCTTTTCTTTCAGTTATTCTTTTCCTCTTTCCTATTAATAACAAAACGGATTCTTCCAATGTATAAAATAAAAATTCCAATGGCTTTTGCTACTATAACCTTCCCGACCACAATTTGTCTTTTTTTATAGGTATTTCACCTCGAACTAAGAAATTGTATTGATACGAGGTATCAAAAAACATAAAAAAGTAATAAATAGAAATGAATAAAGAAAGAGTGGGTTCCATCGTTTCTATGGTTACGTCTTAAACGGTGAGGTCCTCTCTATACACCGGAGCCCCTTACTTCATTTAATCAATGCTATTGGTAACTTGTACAGTTCACATTCTTTGGCTCTACCCATGAATTATCTAGTCATAGGTCTTTCACAACGAGATCTACCTATACAGTAACGATATTTAATTATGAAGATTAGCTGGGTAGCTGACCCTCTTAGTCCGTTTTTGCAAGAGTAGAGACATAAGATTTCGGCTTTGAAAATAGGATTTCCCTCGCTTAATGGATAACCATTTGTTACCAATGAGGAATTTTTTGTTTTTCATCTTCAATTCAAAATGGAAATGATTGGATTTGCACCAATGGAAACCATAAATTTCAACACAATACAATAGAAGGATATAATAGATCTTTTTTTTAGATAGTGAATGGCCTTTTTCCTTCCATTTTTTCCTCTTCACTGGTACTGATCATTGATACTGGAAAATGGGTTTCCTTTAGTTTGTCCCAGCAAGGATCTGAACGAGTCGCACATACACCCTAGTACATGTTCCTCGGCGCTGAGGACATCCCCGAAGAGCAGGGGATTTCGTGACATTTCTGATTGGCTGTCTTGTGTTTCTAATAAGTTGTTTAATAGTTGGCATGTTGAATCGTATACATAATGAATGGGCTGGTTTAGATCGATCCTAACCGGCTGCTTATGAATTACTTCTCTATTTAATAGATGAATAGAATATTATTAAACCCGGTAATAAGTTAAGTAAAAAATCTCAAGTTGCGGATTTGCGCAGGATTACTGCTATTTTTAGTCAACCGCTACAAGATCAACAATTCCATAAGCTTGGGCTTCTGTTGCTGACATAAAAACATCCCTTTCCATATCTTCGGATACAACCCATAAAGGTTTGCCTGTTCTTTGTACATAAACCCTTGTGATGCTTTCGCGCAGTTTCAATAGTTCTTCTGCTTCCAGGATAAATTCTCCCGTTTGTGCCTCATAAAAAGAACTCGCAGGTTGATGTATCATTACCCTGATGATATAATAAACAAAAGGTTCCTCTATCTCGGATGATGAGGTGAGGAGAAGAGATAAAGAATTAAAAAAAGATAGAATTAAGCAACCGTACAGGCATAGGCATCTTTTGCACATTGCATACGGCTCCACAATGGGATTCGCTTTGACCTTCCATCAAAGAAAGAGAAAAAAAAATATATAGATATAGGGTTTATTTTCTCAGATCCGGATCGGCAAATGATCCAATTACCATCCTTCCCTTCGGGACAGTTAAAAAATACTATGATGGCTCCGTTGCTTTTTATATATTTATCTCGTTTGTGATTCAGCAATCCCAAAGTTATTTTCGTACTCTTTCATAACAATACCATAAATATTGTTAAAAGTCTTCAGGGTGAAAACAAAAAAGTTTGTGACGCTGAAAAGGCCCCGGATAAAATCGGGAATACCCTTTATTTTATACTAATTTCATACTCCTCTTTCGATATATAATCTATGTTTAAAAAAAATGCATATCGAATTCGAAGTGCCATGCTATTATTACTTAATATTCATATTTTATATGGCGAAGGCATAGTCTTTTTTTCTTAAAAAACTCATTGGCGCCAAGCGTGAGGGAATGCTAGACGTTTGGTAATCTCTCCTCCAACCAGGATAAAAGATCCCATTGAAGCGGCTAATCCCATGCATATTGTATGCACATCAGGTTGCACAAATTGCATAGTATCATAAATAGCTACCCCGGGTATTACCCACCCGCCGGGAGAGTTTATAAACAAATAAAGATCTTTGTTATCATTCTCTATACTGAGATATACCATAAGACCAATAAGTTGATTCGAGATCTCGCTATCAACCTCTTGGCCTAAAAAAAGTAATCTTTCTCGATAAAGTCGGTTGATTAGGATAAAATTTGTATCCCTTAAGAGCCGTACATGCACCTTTTGATGCATACGGTTCAACAAAAATTGCGAAAAAAGAATCAATGTGTAGATTCCAGTCCTCTTTCTTTTTTTTTCATAGCGGGACACCTTTCTAATTTCATTTTCGAATTTATTAACGATTTTCTTCCCCTTTTCAAGAAAGGTGGGTTTTGTACTCTTTCCCTATAAAAAAAATCCATTAAACTTATCGAACTAACTTCTCATTGATGTATTGTTTCATCGAGATCTAATCCAAATCACGATGTCATTTTCTTGTTCCTGAATGGGCTTTTTCAATTCTTTTAGGTTTATGCTCTACTCCGAGTAAAAAAAACCGATTTGGATTTGCACATATAGGACAAATGCTACTAATACTACGCCTTTTTCCTACGACTTACTTTTTTTTCAATTCATTTCATATCTTCTGCCAAATTTCGACGTATTTATCTTATCATATCATATTGTATTTATCATATTATTCGTTTGATTAAAAGTTTGAGATTATTCTCTTATTCAATAAAAAAAAATCTTTTATGATCTATGATATAAGTATTAATAATCAGAAATATATTACCAATTGGGTTTTTTCTAAACGGAGCCTGGATACGTCATTTTATTGGTCCAACCAAGCTAACCATAAATTATTTTAATTGATAATATTCATTTTAATACCCCTCAAAATACATCTAATTGCACTTCACGCTCCAAATTTTGGATAATTCCATCTTTCTTGGGCGAAACAGAGGATATCTCGATCGGGGGAGAGAACGGGGAAATCCCATATGACCCAATATATCTGACAAGCCGCACTATACGTCAACCCAAGAGGCATCTTCCTCTCCAGGACTTCGAAAAGGCACTTTTGGAACACCAATAGGCATAAAATGAAAGAAAAAAGAATTAAGTACTATATTTCACTTTGATGTGGAAGCGTAACAATGTCTTTGTTGTCTTAATAATATTGTCTTTTATCATATTTGATTCATAGACTAAGAAAATATTCTTACGAATAGGTCTTTTGAATGATTAACAAATATGTATGCATTCGTTCATAGAAAATGGGATCAACCCCCATTGCGTATTGGTACTTATCGGATATAGAATAGATCTGCTTCTCTTTGTTCCTACGAACCGAATTGTTCCATTTTTACTAAAAAAAAACAAGAATAAAACTAATATTAATACTTTCTCCGAGATAATCCACTGAGACAGTTCGGTCCATAGCATAGTTTTTTCCAATGCAATAAAGTTACATAGTGTCTATTTTTCGTTGAAAAAGGGGTATTTACATGGGTTTGCCTTGGTATCGTGTTCATACCGTCGTATTGAACGATCCCGGTCGTTTGCTTTCTGTCCATATAATGCATACAGCTTTGGTTGCTGGTTGGGCCGGTTCGATGGCTTTATATGAATTAGCAGTTTTTGATCCCTCTGACCCCGTTCTTGATCCAATGTGGAGACAAGGTATGTTCGTTATACCTTTCATGACTCGTTTAGGAATAACCAATTCATGGGGCGGTTGGAGTATCACAGGAGGTACTATAACGAATCCGGGTATTTGGAGTTACGAAGGCGTGGCCGGTGCACATATTGTGTTTTCTGGCTTGTGCTTCTTGGCAGCTATTTGGCATTGGGTGTATTGGGATTTAGAAATATTTTGTGATGAACGTACAGGAAAACCTTCTTTGGATTTGCCCAAGATCTTTGGAATTCATTTATTTCTTTCAGGAGTAGCTTGCTTTGGTTTTGGCGCATTTCATGTAACAGGGTTGTATGGTCCTGGAATATGGGTATCCGATCCTTATGGACTAACTGGAAAGGTACAACCTGTAAATCCAGCGTGGGGTGTAGAAGGTTTTGATCCTTTTGTTCCGGGAGGAATAGCCTCTCATCATATTGCAGCAGGTACTTTAGGTATATTAGCGGGCCTATTTCATCTTAGTGTCCGCCCGCCCCAACGTCTATACAAAGGATTACGTATGGGAAATATTGAAACCGTCCTTTCCAGCAGTATCGCTGCTGTCTTTTTTGCAGCTTTTGTTGTTGCTGGAACTATGTGGTATGGTTCAGCAACTACCCCTATCGAATTATTTGGCCCCACTCGTTATCAATGGGATCAGGGATACTTCCAGCAAGAAATATATAGAAGAGTTGGCGCTGGGCTAGCCAAAAATCAAAGTTTATCAGAAGCTTGGTCTAAAATTCCTGAAAAATTGGCTTTTTATGATTACATCGGCAACAATCCTGCAAAAGGGGGATTATTCAGAGCGGGCTCAATGGACAACGGGGATGGAATAGCCGTTGGGTGGTTAGGACATCCTATCTTTAGAGATAAAGAAGGGCGTGAACTTTTTGTACGTCGTATGCCTACTTTTTTTGAAACATTTCCGGTTGTTTTGGTAGACGGAGACGGAATTGTTAGAGCCGACGTTCCTTTTAGAAGGGCAGAATCGAAGTATAGCGTCGAACAAGTGGGCGTAACTGTTGAGTTCTATGGTGGTGAACTCAATGGAGTCAGTTATAGTGATCCCGCTACTGTGAAAAAATATGCTAGGCGCGCCCAATTAGGTGAAATTTTTGAATTAGATCGTGCTACTTTGAAATCTGATGGGGTTTTTCGTAGCAGTCCGAGGGGTTGGTTTACTTTTGGACATGCTTCTTTTGCTCTGCTTTTCTTCTTCGGGCACATTTGGCATGGTGCTAGAACCTTGTTCAGAGATGTTTTTGCTGGTATTGACCCAGATTTGGATGCTCAAGTGGAATTTGGAGCATTCCAAAAACTTGGAGATCCAACTACAAGAAGACAAGTAGTCTGATACAAGATTTCTCTGTTATTTTTTTCTTTATTTTTCTGATTTGACATAAGTTAACCGAAAAATCTTGATTGGAATCTTCGCCTTTTCTTTGACTCTTGCTTTTTTTTCTTTATGCGGGAGATAATCCCCAATAATAAATAGGTATGGAAGCTATAATTGTAAAGCACGATCGAATTTATGGAAGCATTGGTTTATACATTCCTCTTAGTCTCCACTCTAGGGATAATATTTTTCGCTATCTTTTTTCGAGAACCACCTAAAGTTCCAACTAAAAAGATGAAATGATTTTTCATTATATCAATTGACGTAATAAGCCTCCCAACAATGGGAGGCTTATTACTTCAACTAGTCCCCGTGTTCCTCGAATGGATCTCTTAGTTGTTGAGAGGGTTGCCCAAAAGCAGTATATAAGGCGTACCCAGTAAAACTTACAAGTAAACCAGATATAGAGATGGCGACTAGGGTTGCTGTTTCCATTATTATATAATTTCAAGACCAAAATGGATCTATGATAAAATCGTTTATTTACAACGGAATGGTATACAAAGTCAACAGATCTCAATGAATACAAAATAGGATTTATGGCTACACAAACCGTTGAGGGTAGTTCTAGATCTGGACCAAGACGAACTGCTGTAGGGGATTTATTAAAACCATTGAATTCAGAATATGGTAAAGTAGCTCCTGGGTGGGGAACTACTCCTTTGATGGGTGTTGCAATGGCTCTATTTGCAGTATTCCTATCTATTATTTTGGAAATTTATAATTCTTCCGTTTTATTGGACGGAATTTCAATGAATTAAATTAGATTCACGAGAACCGCGAATTCTTAACTTTTTAATACAAAGTAAAGCATTGTTGTTTCGGATTTTATCTCATTATATTATTTTCTTATTGGTAGTTCGATCGTGGAATTTCTTTCTTTCTGTATTTCCGGAATATGAGTGTGTGACTTGTTATAACGGATCCTATTGATAGTACAGAGAA